TGCATTTGATAAAAAACCATTTTTAATTGAAATGGAGAATTTTTCTACTTTAACTGGAACTGGCAAATTTGAAAGATTTTTTAAAATTATATTGAATGGCATTCAAACCGATATTAATAATACAACGGATGAAGAAATACAAGATAAAGATGAAGAAATGCAAGAAATCCGTAAAACAATCCCTCAGTGGCCAAGCGACTTAATCAGCGAAATAGACGACGAATATCTAGAGTTTGAAAGATTCTATGAAATAGTCAAGCCGAAAAAGGTCGACGAAGACGCCGACGACGACGTCGACAACGACGACGACGACGACGACGACATCTACCCGGACCCCGTGGACCCGGAGGAATACGTATTGGAATTGGAATCGGAACAGGAACCGAAAAGGGAGACGGAGGGCTTTGAACTTCGCTCAAGATTTTTCAAAATTGAAACGCTTTTCCTTGAGGAAAGCGATGCAAAAAAAAAAGAAAAAAAAAAGAAAAATGAAAATCAAAATGTAAATGAAAATCAAAATGTAAATGAAAATCAAAATGTAAATCAAAATGCAAATGAAAATCAAAATGCAAATGTAAATCAAAAGGCAAATGTAAATCAAAAGGCAAATGTAAATCAAAATGCAAATGTAAATCAAAATGCAAATGCAAATCAAAATGCAAATGCAAATGCAAATCAAAATGCAAATGTAAATGTAAATCAAAATGCAAATGTAAATCAAAATCAAAATGCAAATGTAAATGAAAAAAAAAATGAAAAAAAAAATGAAAATATAATTGAAGAGGAATTTGTTGGTCAAAGTGGTAAAACCAAAATAAAATCAAAAGAGGGTTTTGAATCACAGCCTGTGCTACGTTATTTACCCGAATCGGACTTTCGACGGGACGTCATTAAAAATTCTAGGCGCCCTCAAAGGCGTAAAATTGTAACTTGGCAACTGTTTCAAGCAAACGCGCACTCTCCCCTTTTTGTGGATAGAATCAAAAGATTCCCCTACCTACGGTTTGATATATCCAAAACTTTAAAAGTTTTTTCAGGAAATTGGACAGGCAAGGGGATGATAGAATCCGAAATTGTGCAGGATATAGACAAAAAAGAACAAGAGCAAGCAATTCGGGATAGGGCGCTGCTGCTATGGGAAGATATGCCTTTTGGGCACCTAATAAGGGGATGCGTGTTAATAACTCACTCTTTTCTTAGAAAATATATTATATTGCCTTCATTGATAATAGCCAAAAATTTTGGACGTATATTATTATTTCAATATCCTGAATTGGTTCAGGATATAGAGGAATGGAACAAAGAAATACATGTTAAATGTAGCAATGATGCTGTCCAACTATCGGAAACGGAATTGCCGGAGGAGTGGTGGGAAGACGGTATGCAGATAAAAATCTTCTCTCCTTTCACCCTGAAACCTTGGCACGAATCTAAACCAGGACCCTCTGATAAAAATGATATAAATTTAACGAAAAAGCAGGATTTTTGTTTTTTAACATTTTTTGGGGAGGAAACTGACCTTCCTTTTGGTTCTCCCAGAATTAAAGAAGGAAATTCTTTTTTTGACCCCATTTTTGAGGAACTAGAAAAAAAACGTGAAAAATGGGAAAGGTTTTTTTTAGCAAGTTTTGAACGCATTTTTAAGGAACTAGAGAAAAAAATTGAAACATGGAAAAGGTCATCTTTAGCAATAATACTAACAAAATTAATACTAGAAAAATTCAAACCAATTTTTAGCTTAATAAAAGTAAAAGTATTAGAATCGAATGAAATTAAAAACGAAAAAGATTCTAGAATCATCAATCAAATAATTGATGAATCATTTAGTCTATTTGAATCTCAAAATTGGAAAAATCCTTCACTGATAAAACTGATAAAAAAGAAGGATCTAACAGGTAGAACAAGCGCAATTCGAAATCAAATAGAAAGAATTACAAAAGAAAAAAAAAAAATGACCGCATATATAAATCCTACCGAAAAAGGGTATCTTGCTAAAAGATTCGAATCGATAACAAATATTTGGCAAATATTAAAAAGAAGAAATGTTCGATTAATCTCTCAATTCGATTGTTTTCTAAAGATTTTCCTTGAAAAAATATCCATGTATATTCTTTTATCTATTATTAATATTTCGAGACTCAATATACAATTTTTTCTTGAATCAATAAAAAAAATGACGGATAAGCCCATTAATGAAACAAATCAAGAAAGGCTTAATAGAGAAAATCAAAATATAATTTACTTTAAAAATAGAATTAACTTTATTTCAACTCTAAACAAACAAATTTATAGTCTTAGAAATAGTAAAAATTTAGATAGTTTTTGTGACTTATCCCATTTCTCACAAGCATATGTATTTTATAAATTATCACAAAGCCGAGTTAGTAACAAATTACGATCTTTTTTTCAATATGACGGAATGTCTTTTTTTATTAAGGATGAAATAAAAGATTACTTTGAAACACAAGGAATACTTCATTCTAAATTAAGTCATAAGAAACTCCCGAATTCTGAAATGAATGAATGGAAAAACTGGTTGTTAATGGGACCATCTCGTAGTAAATGGTATAAATTCATACTCAAAAAGTTCAGAAATAGACGTCATAAAAATTACAAGTGGGATTCAGATGAAGAAAGGAAGTTTCAAAAAACTTCTAGATATGATCTTTTAGCATATAAATTTATTAATTTGAATTATGAAAATAAGAGGGACTCATCTATTTCTAAATCAAGCTCGCAAGTCCAATTAAAAAAGAACAAAGGTATTTTTTATAAATCCAACACGCATAGATATAATATGTCTGATATATCTATATGGAGAAGTATCCCTACTGAAAATTTTGAGGATATTGAGTATTTCAATTTTAGAGATGCAAAAATAAATTCCAATAGAAAATATTTGGATCGAAGTTATATATTTGAGGATTGGAGCTACGAATTTAGAATGGAGTCCTACATGCAAATGGATGTGGCGAATACTGAAAATATTCTGATTGATCCTAACTATTATGAAATTATTCAAAAATTTGATAAAAAAGAACTTGTTTATCTTACGTTTTTACCAGAGTTCGACCCCAATTTACCAAAATCCCGAAAAAAAAAAAATTGGAATAAAGAACAAAAAAACCGTCCTTGCTCAGGTCTGGGATTTTGGTTCTTCCGCGAATTGATCCTACCTTATAATCTATATCAAACACAAGGGTGGGTTTTACCAACTGAAAACCTTCTGTTAAATTTGAATCTAAATGAAAATGGTCTTATTGAAAATAGTGAAAAGACAACCATCAAAGGAAACCAAAAACAAAAAGGGGAATCCGTTTCAAATAAAAAAAAAAATAATAAAAATCAAAAAGACCAAAAAGACCAAAAAAATAAAAAAGATAAAAAAGATAAAAAAGAAAACGAATCGGTCGAAAGCAAAAAGGGTCTTACATCAAATGTACAAAAACGAGGGGATGCCAAATCTGTTCCTTCAACAAAGGACGCAAAAGATATTGAAAAATCTCCCCGAATGGTAAGGAAGAAAAGGAAACCTAAAATAGCAAAAGATGTAGAGCGAACGATAAGAAGTACTTTACTTTGTCAAATGTTGGCGAAGCGTAGTTGGCTGGAAAAAGGGGACAATAATATAACCATATATTGTTTCCTGCTTAAACGGAAAAATACACGAAAGCTTGTTATATCCTCCATAGGAATAGGACAATTTAATTTGGCGGCAATGGTGCATCGTAAAGTAACATATCCAGACCTGCTAAAAGAGGGGATCCTGCGTCTCGAACGCCGACGCATGCAGCCTGTAAAGGATGCAAATGTTATTATGGGTGAAACCTTAGTTATTTCGTTGGTTGATAAGATTAAGCAACAAATTAATCTCGAATCTAGAAAACAACCCTATGGTGATAAGAATGGTTTTGATTTGCTTGTTCCTGAAACCATTTTATCGCATAGACGTCGTAGAGAATTGAGAATTCTAATTTCTTTGAATTCAAAGACTGGGAATCCAAATCCAACATTTTGGACTGAGAACAACTGCAGTCAATCTTTGGATTTGGATAAAGAGAACCATCTTAATAAAGATAAGAATGAATTAATTAAATTAAAATTTTTTCTTTGGCCTAATTATCGATTAGAAGATTTAGCTTGTATGAATCGCTATTGGTTTGATACAAATAACGGCAGTCGTTTCAGTATGTTAAGGATACGGATGTATCCGCGGTTGAAAAGTCGTTGATAATCCATTTTTCCTATATATGTTATACCCTACGGAGTATGTGAAAGTAAAGAGGTTGACACACCTCACCTTCCATGCCATTCTAATATAGAATACGAAGACTAAAACCGCTGAGGTATCAATTAGGCCTACAAATCAATTAACAGAATCTTCTTCATTTTAGGTCTAAATTATGCCATGCAAAAATGAACCCCTTTCCTTCTTTTTTTTGTTATTTTTCAGAATAAATTAAATTTAAACCTGGGTGGATTAATATGAGTTGATAAAATTAGGAGTTCATAAATAAATTCAGATTATTGTATATAACACATTAAAAATATAACACATAAAAATTACTAGCATTATTATTACTCATCGGTAAAATCCATATCTGTAAAAGTGTAAGAGGGAAAATCTTTTATGGTAAAAAGTGCATTCATTTCGGTTATTTCTGAAAAAGAAAGAAGGGGGTCGGTTGAATTTCAAGTATTCCGTTTTACCAATAAGATACTAAGACTTACTTCACATTTGGAAGTGCACAAAAAAGACTATTTATCTCAGAGAGGTTTGCGAAAAATTTTAGGAAAACGTCAGCGGCTGCTGGCTTATTTGGCAAAAAAAAATAGAGCACGTTATAAAGAATTAATTGGTCAGTTGGGTATTCGAGAGGCAAAAACAAAAACTCGTTAATTGAAAGAATCATTTTAAGTACTCTTTCCTTTTTTTTTTGTATTTGGATAAACTTCTTTTCACTTTCAGCAATTCATGAAAAAATGAATGGGTAAAAAACTTATGACTGTACCGGCTACAAGAAAAGACCTTATGATAGTCAATATGGGGCCCCACCACCCATCAATGCATGGCGTTCTTCGACTCATCGTTACTCTAGATGGTGAAGATGTTATTGACTGTGAGCCTATATTAGGCTATTTACACAGGGGGATGGAGAAAATTGCGGAAAATCGAACAATTATCCAATATTTGCCCTATGTAACGCGTTGGGATTATTTAGCTACTATGTTCACGGAAGCAATCACTGTAAATGGGCCCGAACTATTAGGAAATATTCAAGTACCTAAAAGAGCTAGTTATATAAGAGTCATTATGTTGGAGTTGAGTCGTATAGCTTCCCATTTGTTATGGCTTGGCCCTTTTATGGCCGATATTGGTGCACAGACCCCATTCTTCTATATTTTTCGAGAAAGGGAATTGATATATGACTTATTCGAAGCAGCTACTGGGATGCGAATGATGCATAATTATTTTCGTATCGGAGGAATAGCCGCTGATCTACCTTATGGCTGGATAGAAAAATGTTTGGATTTTTGTAATTACTTTTTAACGGGGGTTGCTGAATATAAAAAGCTTATTACACGGAATCCCATTTTTTTAGAACGGGTTGAAGGCGTGGGCGTTATTCGCGGAGAAGAAGCACTAAATTGGGGTTTATCGGGCCCAATGCTACGGGCGTCCGGAATCCAATGGGATCTTCGTAAAGTTGATCATTATGAGTGTTACGATGAATTTGATTGGGAAGTTCAATGGCAAAAAGAAGGGGATTCGTTAGCTCGTTATTTAGTACGAATCGGTGAAATGGCAGAATCCATAAAAATAATACAGCAGGCTCTGGAAGGAATTCCAGGAGGGCCCTACGAGAATTTAGAAATACGACGTTTTGATAGAGTAAAAGGTTTTGATATAGTAAAAGATTCCGAATGGAATGATTTTGAATATCGATTTATTAGTAAAAAACCTTCTCCAACCTTTGAATTGGCGAAACAAGAACTTTATGTGAGAGTTGAAGCCCCAAAGGGGGAATTGGGCATTTTTCTGATAGGAGATCTGAGTGTTTTTCCTTGGAGATGGAAAATTCGCCCGCCGGGTTTTATCAATTTGCAAATTCTTCCTCAGTTAGTTAAAAGAATGAAATTGGCTGATATTATGACGATATTAGGTAGCATAGATATCATTATGGGAGAGGTTGATCGTTAAAAATGATAATGGATACAACCGAAATACAAGCTATCAATTCGTTTGCCAGATTAGAATCCTTAAAAGGGGTCTATGGGCTACTTGTCCCGATTTTTACTCTTGTATTAGGAATCACAATAGGTGTACTCGTAATTGTTTGGTTAGAAAGAGAAATATCTGCAGGGATACAACAACGTATTGGACCTGAATACGCCGGGCCTTTAGGAATTCTTCAAGCTCTAGCAGATGGTACAAAACTACTTTTCAAAGAGAACCTTCTTCCATCTAGAGGAGATGGTCGGTTATTTAGTATCGGACCATCCGTCGCAGTGATATCGATTTTACTAAGTTATTCAGTAATTCCTTTTGGATACCACCTTATTTTAGCCGATCTTGATATTGGGGTTTTTTTATGGATCGCTATTTCAAGTATTGCTCCCGTTGGACTTCTTATGTCGGGATATGGATCAAATAATAAATATTCCTTTTTAGGTGGTTTACGCGCTGCTGCTCAATCAATTAGTTATGAAATACCATTAACTTTATGTGTATTATCAATATCTCTACGTGTGATTCGGTGTCTCTAATTAGCTGAAATAGAAAAAAGTTCCTAGTTCTTTTCTTTCTAATTTCTGAGAAGAGGGTTAAGGTTAAATAATCTTTTTCATCTTTTTTAGGCATCATTTGGGTTGATGAACTAAAGCAGATAGTTATATGAGTGAAAAAAACGGCTTGCAAATTTGCAGTAAAAAGATTAAGTCTCATTTCCTATGTACAAGAATGGATTATTAATTAAAAAGAAGTAGAGGCCGTTTGCCCCAAGATTGGTTGCTTAGTTATGATCACTTGAAGCGGGTTTAAACGGGAGGTTGAACAAAATTGAGTGGATGTTTAGAAAGACCAAAATACACAAAGGATTAGTAATGGATATTCTCTAAATTTTTTAAGAGGATATTTCTGCACATAAATGGAATTCGAATTGGGACTTTAAGTTAGTAGAAATGATCAAGAAGTACTACCCACGATTCCGACCTAGAGTATGCTCCTATCCACCGATAAAGTAAATAACTATCAAGAACGAAGTAATCTTTTATTTTGAGTAAAATCCCTTTTATGAGAAAGGAGAATAGGAACGAAAAAAAATAGAATAAAATAATTAAATAAGTCCTTTTCTTCGATCTGTTCATTAGTTAGAAAGAGAGAACTCTTGACATGATTCAGAAATTAATAATTTCTGGAATACCTAATTCTTTTTCGTAATTGAAAAAAAAAAAATAGCTTGAAATACTTATATGATGCTGTTACAAAAAGGTTTTTATTCAAGGATTAAGTTATTGATTAACAAACAAAAATGACATTCCTAAAATGAAAAGATGAGATTAATTCAGAAGCACCTTTTTTTAATATATATTTTAAATAAAAAATATAGCAAACAGAATTTCGTTGGTCTAATTTGGGGAACTTGGGATAAGTTTTGACTCTATCCTACAAAAAAAATATCAAGGTAAAGATAAATAATAATTTAATGTCCTTAGATTTATTTGTGACCCTTGAGGAGCCGTATGAGGTGAAAATCTCACGTATGGTTCTGTAATAGTGGTAAGAACAGGGATGTTCTAATCGACTATGATTATCTAACAGTTCAAGTACAATTGATATAGTTGAAGCGCAGTCAAAATATGGCTTTTTGGGGTGGAATTTGTGGCGTCAACCTATAGGGTTTCTCATTTTTATAATTTCTTCTCTAGCTGAGTGTGAGAGATTACCCTTTGATTTACCAGAAGCAGAAGAAGAATTAGTAGCAGGTTATCAAACCGAATATTCAGGTATCAAATTTGGTTTATTTTACGTTGCTTCATATCTGAATCTACTAGTTTCTTCGTTATTTATAACAGTTCTTTACTTAGGAGGTTGGAATCTTTCTATTCCATACCTATTCGTTCCTAAAATTTTGGACATAAATATAACTAAAGTAGGTAAAGTTTTTGGAACAATAATCAGCATCTTTATTACATTAGCTAAAACTTATTTGTTCTTGTTCATTCCTATTGCAACAAGATGGACTTTACCAAGGTTGAGAATAGACCAACTTTTAAATCTTGGATGGAAATTTCTTTTACCTATTTCTCTAGGTAATCTATTATTAACAACTTCGTCCCAACTTTTTTCACTGTAAACAATTGCAATATTCTATATTCACCACTTATCTCAAACAAGAGAAAGAAACAAGTCTACAATTTTATTCTTTATACACATTCATGATATGTTCCCTATGCTAACTGAATTCACAAATTATGGTCAACAAACAATACGAGCTGCCAGATACATCGGTCAAGGTTTCGCGATTACCTTGTCTCACGTGAATCGTTTACCTATAACTATTCAATATCCCTACGAAAAACTAATTACGTCGGAACGTTTCCGGGGCCGGATTCACTTTGAATTTGATAAATGCATTGCTTGTGAAGTATGCGTTCGTGTATGTCCTATAGATCTACCTGTTGTAGATTGGAAATTGGAAAGTGATATTCGAAAGAAACGGTTGTTTAATTACAGTATTGATTTTGGAATCTGTATATTTTGTGGTAATTGCGTTGAGTATTGTCCAACAAATTGTTTATCAATGACTGAAGAATATGAACTTTCAAGTTATGATCGTCACGAATTGAATTATAATCAAATTGCTTTGGGTCGGTTACCAACGTCAGTAATTGATGATTACACAATTCGCACAATTTCGAATTTGCCTCCAATATAAATAAAATATAAAATATTTAAACTTAAACCTCTCAATTCAAAAAAATCCCCAATTAACAATTCAAATTAAAAGTCATTATTTAATGTTTAACCAATAATAATTAATTAATATTAATAATATTAATATTAAAATTCATTTTAAATATAAATAAATGAAATTCAGGTTTAGGTTGGATCTCTAAAAATAAGGCTTTTCAAAAGTTGTTTAAACTTGTCATTTAATTTTGATCCAAATTGTATTTCTATATATATAATTTATATTTTATATTAGAGTAATATATCTATTTTCAAATTTTCAAAAAATTTTTCAGATATTGAATGATTAGGGCTAATAACACTATATATCAACCCACCCGCGTCTGTTCAAATTTTTTTATTTAATTACGTTTAAGTTAGGAAGTATCATAAACATAAAAAAATGGAGTTACTTCTTTTTTCCTGGTCAGGTCAATAAAATCATGAAATATTTCGATTTTTTTTTTATGGATTTACCCGGGCTAATGCATGATTTTCTTTTAGTCTTTCTGGGATCGGGTCTGATCTTAGGAGGTCTAGGAGTAGTATTACTTACGAATCCAATTTATTCGGCCTTTTCGTTAGGATTGGTTCTTGTTTGTATATCCTTATTCTATATTCTATTGAGTTCTTATTTTGTAGCTGCCGCGCAACTACTTATTTACGTAGGGGCTGTAAATGTTTTAATTCTTTTTGCTGTGATGTTCATGAGTGATTCAGAATATTACAAGGATTCTCGCCTTTGGACTGTTGGGGATGGGGTTACTTTAGTGGTTTGTACAAGTCTTTTTATTTCACTAATTACTACTATTCCAGATACGTCATGGTACGGGATTATTTGGACTACAAGATCAAACCAGGTTCTAGAACAAGATTTGATAAGCAATAGTCAACAAATTGGAATTCATTTATCAACGGATTTTTTTCTTCCATTTGAACTCATTTCAATAATTCTTTTAGTTGCTTTAATCGGTGCAATTGCTGTAGCTCGTCAATAAAAAATCAGCAGTTAAAATATTCCATGCTTGTTATATGTGATTCAATCAAATCAATTGAATTGTTTTTTAGATTGAAATTAATGAGATTGCTAAGGAGTTGCTTAATGATGCTCGAACATGTACTTGTTTTGAGTGCCTATTTATTTTCTACGGGTATCTATGGATTGATCACAAGCCGAAATATGGTTAGAGCCCTTATGTGTCTTGAACTTATATTGAATGCAGTTAATATAAATTTTGTAACATTTTCTTATTTTTTTGATAATCGTCAATTAAGGGGAGATATTTTCTCAATTTTTGTTATAGCCATTGCAGCCGCTGAAGCAGCCATTGGGCCGGCTATTGTTTCATCAATTTATCGTAATCGAAAATCAACTCGTATTAACCAATCGAATTTGTTGAATAAGTAGGATTAATCATAAGAATTCAAATATTCTTAAAGAAATTTAAATTTAAGGTATAATCTTCTCTGCAAAAGAAACAGAAACATAAGAAATCAAAGTATTTTGGCCCTTTCTTTTATAATAAAGCAGTCCAGAAGTAAATTGATTAGAAAAATTCTGATAACTTGTTGATTTACCTGGTATCTAAATATAGGATTTGTTTATAAGCTTACTAGGTCGAAAATTTATGACGTTTAAAAATGTATAGATCCGATGTCACATTCAGTAAAAATTTATGATACATGTATAGGATGTACTCAATGTGTCCGAGCCTGCCCCACCGATGTATTAGAAATGATACCTTGGGACGGATGTAAAGCTAAACAAATTGCTTCGGCTCCAAGAACAGAAGACTGCGTTGGTTGTAAAAGATGTGAATCCGCCTGTCCAACGGATTTCTTGAGTGTTCGGGTTTATTTAGGGGCTGAAACAACTCGCAGTATGGGGCTAGCTTATTGATACGTTCCACTAAACTCTACTTGAATCCATAATCCATTTTTTTTTTATTTTTTTACCGACAAGACCGGTGCTCAAGATATTTTGATTTTTGAGCACCGGTCTTTCTGGTCTAAGCGCATCTTGTCTTTACCATGAATTTTTTTCCTTGGTTAACAATAATTGTAGTTTTGCCAATATCTGCAGGTTCCTTAATTTTCTATCTCCCCCATAGGGGAAATAGGGTCGTTCGGTGGTATACAATATCTATATGTATTTTAGAACTCCTTCTAACGGTGTATACATTCTGTTATCATTTCCAACCGGAGGATCCGTTAATCCAACTATTGGAGGATTATAAATGGATCCGCCTTTTTGATCTCCATTGGAGATTGGGAATAGATGGACTTTCTATAGGACCCATTTTACTAACGGGATTCATCACCACCTTAGCTACTTTATCGGCTTGGCCTGTTACTCGAGATTCTCGATTATTTCATTTCCTGATGTTAGCAATGTACAGTGGTCAAATAGGATTATTTTCTTCTCGCAACCTTTTCCTTTTTTTTATCATGTGGGAGTTAGAATTAATTCCCGTTTATCTACTTCTATCCATGTGGGGGGGAAAGAAACGTCTGTACTCGGCTACTAAATTTATTTTGTACACAGCGGGAGGCTCCATTTTTCTCCTAATGGGAGTTCTGGGTATAGGTTTATATGGTTCTAATCAACCAACATTAAGTTTTGAAACATCAGCAAATCAGTCGTATCCTTTGGTCTTAGAAATAATATTTTATATTGGATTTTTTATTGCTTTTGCTGTCAAATCGCCGATTATACCTCTACATACGTGGTTACCAGATACCCACGGAGAAGCACATTACAGTACTTGTATGCTTCTAGCTGGAATCTTATTAAAAATGGGAGCGTATGGACTGGCTCGCATCAATATAGAATTATTACCTCATGCCCATTATCTATTTTCCCCTTGGTTAGTGATAGTAGGCGCAATCCAAATAATTTATGCAGCTTCAACATCTCTTGGGCAACGGAATTTAAAAAAAAGAATAGCCTATTCTTCTGTATCTCATATGGGCTTCCTAATTATCGGAATTGGTTCTATAACTGATACAGGACTCAACGGAGCTCTTTTACAAATAATCTCTCATGGATTTATTGGTGCTGCACTTTTTTTCTTGGCAGGGACAACTTATGATAGAACACGCCTTCTTTATCTTGACGAAATGGGCGGAATAGCTATCACAATGCCAAAAATATTCACCATGTTTAGTAGCTTTGCAATGGCTTCCCTTGCATTACCGGGTATGAGTGGCTTTGTTGCTGAATTGATAGTATTTTTTGGAATAATTACTAGTCACAAATATTTTTTAATGCCAAAAATACTAATTATTTTAGTAATGGCAATTGGAATCATATTAACTCCTATTTATTCATTATCTATGTCACGTCAGATGTTTTATGGATATAAGCTTTTTAACGTTCCAAACTCTTATTTTTTTGATTCTGGACCGCGAGAGTTATTTCTTTCGATTTCCCTCTTTTTACCTGTACTGGGTATTGGTATGTACCCCGATTTCGTTCTTTCACTATCGGTTGACAAGGTTGAAGTTATACTATCTAATTCTTTTTCTAAATTCTAAATAGTTTTTTTCTATTCATGATTTTTAATTTACAATGAAAAAGTTGTAGAATGAAAAAAGATAACTTTTCCTTCTCGCAAATTACTAAAATTTATAGCTAAAAAAAAAAAAGAATTTGAACCCCATATGGGCACGAACCGTGCGAATCAAGAAAATTTTGGATTCGCATGGTTCGTGCCCCATTCACGTAAATTTTTTTATTTTTATATGTACTGTAATGTGAATGTGTTGTGTTCTTAAGATACTTTCGTGAATTCAATTAGATGTTAATGTAAACGAACCATAACTATGTAGTCCTAGTCCTAATAGATTAACCCCAAAATAGCATATCCAAATTATAAGAAAGCCTATAGACGCTACAATTGCCGAATTTTCACCTTGCGGGTTTATATTTGTTCGAGTATGTAAATAAATCACGAATACAATCCAAGTAATAAATGCCCAAGTTTCTTTTGGATCCCAATTCCAATAGGATCCCCAAGCTTCGTTAGCCCACACTGCTCCTGACAAAATACCTATGGTTAAAAATAAAAATCCTAGACTAATAATCCGATAACTCCAATAATCCAATTGTTGGATTAATTGAGATCTGTAATAATTCTTATCCGAAAAAAAAGAAGTAGTTTGTAAAAGATTGCTTCTTTTATTCATGTATTCAATTTCACCAACGAAAAATGGCTCTTTTGTTAAAAGAGTACTTTTAACAAAAATCTTTCTGTTTTTTCGAAATGTAATGACTACAAGTGCTACTGATAATAATGATCCACATAAAAGGGATGCATAGCCCAATATCATCATAGTTACGTGCATTAATAACCACTCGGATTGAAGAGCGGGTACTAATATTGAAGATTGGTGTATTTGAGTTAAAAGTCCGGAAGTAGCGAAGCCCTGGGTAAAAACAGCACTTGAACCGGTTATTGTGCTTAATAAATTTTTATTTTTTTTGAAATATGGAACTATATGAATAAGGGAGAAACACCACGAAAGGAATATTAATGATTCATATAAACCACTTAGTGGAAAATGACCCGAATAAATCCAACGTGTAACTAATAATCCTGTTATACAGGAAAAACAAACTATCAGACCCTTTTCAGATGAATCATACAGTTGTGCGATTTCATCTACGCAAAAAAGGGTTATTAAACGAATTGTAATTACGATTGAAACAATAGAAAGGGAAATATGAGTCAATATATGTTCTAAGGTTGAAAATATCATAAAAAAAAAAAAAAAAGAAAAGTATCTTAAATGGAAATTGGGAGTTGAATTCATTATAGGATCTATTTCTCTTTTTTAGAAGATGACATGCCGCTACTCGGACTCGAACCGAGATGCTCTAGCACTGCTTCCTAAGAGCAGCGTGTCTACCAATTTCACCATAGCGGCTTGTCTTGAACTTATAATAGCTTAAAAATAAACAATCGTCGAGATTGAAGAAGACAATTCAGTGCAATATTTTTTGTTTTTTTTTTTTTCAGAAAAAAATCAAATTAAAAATAATACAAAAAAATAGGGGTTAGAAAGTTCGTTATTTTTGTTTAGGGTCTTAGCCTCTTGGGTTTTTTCGTGTATTTTATGTTCTCTTAGAATTGAACTCTTGTAACTTCTACCTCAAATTTTTTTTTTTGGTTTCCTTTTTTAATGAACTTTTTCTCATTTATTTTATCATTTTTTGAATTTCAGAAATTTACCTTCTATATTTTTTATTTTTATTCTATACTATTTTCTATATAATTCTATATTTTATCTAATTCTATATTTTATCTATATTCTATTTCTATATAGTAATTCATAGAAATATATAAAAAAGGTTAACTAAAGTTAAATTCAATCTATTACTTTCACTAAAAATGAAATTCAAATTAAAAAATTATCTCCTTTTTTATAGATAGAGAAAAGGGGATAAAAATACAATTTTTTATTGTAACTCTAACAAATAAAGAGTTCGATGGGGAAAAAGTCCTCCCCATCTTGTAAATGAGAAAATATACTAACAAAAAAAAAAAAAGAAGGATAACCCCTTTTATCTTGTATTTATGTGTTTGTCAAACAAAACAGGGAAACTTTTATATTTTTAGAATTCAGTAAAAAGCTAAATATTTTTTAAATATAAAAGAGGGAACTTATTGCTATTTCATATTGATTAGCTTAACTCAATAGGAAATTAAAATTTTTGTAGCAAATAGGAAATGGTCAATTTCTTTTTTCGATTTGATTCGGATTATTGAAATTTTTGATTACTATTACTTAATACTTAAATTACTTAAATACTTAATTTGTTAATTTTTTTGTTGCACAAAAAAACTTTTTGAATTTCCTGTAGAAAGAGATTTCCCTAACGAAAAAGCTTTTAATGCTGTCCAATATCCCTTCTTTTTCCAAATATTTTTCCGAATACGCTTTTTTGATGCAGAAATACGTTTTTTTGGAACTGCCATTTAAGATAAAAAGGATTACTTATTGTTTTAGTTGGATGTGAAAGACATCTATTGTTGAAACCAAATCCTTCTTTTGTTTTTTTTTTTTATTCTAGTTATTCTTATTAAGACCCCTTTCGGAAAAAAGAAAGCTAAGGAGGGGGGAGATATATGAAAATCGCATTTAGAAAAAAATGGATTTCGTGTACTCTAAATACTAGAAATAGCTAAATGGAGAAATACGAAGATATGTTATTTTTTTATTTTTTTTTATTCCATAGAATCGCTGTAAATTTTTTTTATTCATTCGATTGATTACGATCTTTATTTTATATTCTTTCTCATTGAAGTTGATATCTGTAGAATCTGTTGCACCATAGGAATGATATTCTTTCTCATTAAAGTCTATATCTATAGAATCCGTTGTACCATAGGAATCAAATTTAATCTTAATAATAAATCTTAATAATAATAAAAAAAAAAAAAGAATTCAACTTTCCGTTTTCATTTTCTTTTTTATTAACCGGCCAAAGGGGGTAGCTTTAATTTGCAAATTGCAAAAAAAATAATGAATTGCTCTGTTTTCGTTTTATATCATTTATACTATTTGACCAAATCTAACTTCTTGATTTGAATTGAATATTTGAAGTATTTATAATAAAAAATTTATAATAAAAAAAAAAAATAAAGATAAAGAAAGTGTAAGAATAAGAATAAGTAAATAAGTATAAGTTAAGTATAAGTCAAGTATAAGAATAAGTAAATAAGTATAAGTAAAGTAAGAGGAAAGGCTTCTAAATTTCTATTTAAATTAGTTTAACTTAGTTCATATCTTGACTTTTTTTGACTCCTTTCAAACAGGTAAGACCCCGTTAATCAGAAACAATAAATTAGGAAATTCATAATTCAAAAAGCTTTTTATGCAACAGACATATCAATACGGGTGGCTCATACCCTTCATCCCACTTCCCGTTCCTATATTACTAGGGGTGGGACTTCTTATTTTTCCGACGGCGACGAAAAATTTTCGTCGCATGTGGGCTTTTTATAGTGTTTTATTGTTAAGTATAGTCATTATTTTTTCAATGAATCTATCTATTCAGCAAATAAATAGCAATTCTAGCTATCAATATGTCTGGTCTTGGATCATTACTAATGATTTTTCTTTAGAATTCGGCTATTTGATAGATCCACTTACTTCTATTATGTCAATGTTAATAACTACCGTTGGAATTTTGGTTCTTATTTATAGTGATAATTATATGGCTCATGATCAAGGATATTTGAGATTTTTTGCTTATATGAGTTTTTTCAGTGGTTCCATGCTAGGATTAGTTACTAGTTCGAATTTGGTACAAATTTATATTTTTTGGGAATTGGTTGGAATGTGTTCCTATTTATTAATAGGATTTTGGTTCACACGACCACAAGCAGCAAATGCTTGCCAAAAAGCTTTTGTAACAAATCGTGTAGGGGATTTTGGTTTATTATTAGGAATTTTAGGTTTTTATTGGATAACGGGTAGTTTCGAATTTGAGGATTTATTCGAAATATTCAATGACTTAATTTCTAAAAACCAGGTCAATTTTTTATTTGTTACTTTGTGTGCTGTTCTGTTATTTGCTGGTGCCGTTGCTAAATCTGCACAATTTCCCCTTCATGTATGGTTGCCCGATGCTATGGAAGGGCCTACTCCGATTTCCGCTCTTATACACGCTGCTACTATGGTAGCGGCAGGAATTTTTCTTGTAGCTCGGCTTCTTCCTCTTTTCGTAGTTATACCTTCCATAATGAATTTAATCTCGTTGATAGCAATAATAACTGTTTTATTAGGAGCTACGTTAGCTCTTGCTCAAAAAGATATTAAGAGAGGTTTAGCCTATTCTACAATGTCGCAATTGGGTTATATGATGTTAGCTCTTGGTATGGGGTCTTATCAAAGTGCTTTATTTCATTTGATTACTCATGCCTATTCCAAAGCATTGTTATTCTTAGGATCCGGATCCGTTATTCATTCAATGGAAGGGATTGTTGGCTATTCTCCCTATAAAAGTCAGAATATGATTCTTATGGGAGGTTTAAGAAAATATGTACCAATTACAAAAAATGCTTTTTTATTAGGTACACTCTCTCTTTGTGGTATTCCGCCTTTGGCTTGTTTTTGGTCCAAAGATGAAATTCTTAATGATACTTGGTTGTATTCGACGATTTTCGCAATAATAGCCTGGGTTACTGCAGGATTAACCGCATTTTATATGTTTCGGATATATTTACTTACTTTTGAGGGACATTTAAATGTTTATTTTCAAAATTATAGTGGCAAACAAAAACTACCTTTCTATTCAATATCTCTATGGGGTAGGACAGTTTCAAAAAGAATGAATCAAAATGTTCGTTTATTAGCAATGACTGATGATAAAAGTTATTCCTTTTTTTCAAAAAAAACATATCGAATTGATGATAATGATAGAAATATAACACAACCATATATTACTATTCCTCTTTTTGAGAATAAAAAGCTTGATTCCTATCCTTACGAATCAGAGAATAATATGCTATTTCCTCTCCTTGTTTTGGGCCTATTTAC